CTTTACATTCATTTTTTTTATTCAAAAATTCCATGATCCCTTCCCGAACCAAACATGAATCTTTCAATTCATTTGGCTCTCACGCTCAATTATTTCTTATTTATTGGGAATTCATTCCCATATATATTTTTTCTAATTAATGAGCTTACCCTCTCCCTCTCTTCTCTATTCATATTCCAATATATCGAAATTGATTACTAATCCAAGACCAGAATATTCGGAGGATTCTTCTGACCAACATAGAAAATATATAAAAAAACTAAAAAGTATAATAAATAAAAGATTTACATTACATAAAATTTCGAATTTCTAATTGTACTTAGAATTTTATAATGTATAATTGTAATTTGTCAGCAAAGTTGTTTCTTTTTTTTTTCTTCAAATTCAAAGAATTCTTCTCCCCTTATACATAGGTCATCGATTCAGCATTGGAAAAAGGGGCTCAAATCGTTTTATCGACATGAGTGTTTTATATCGAAAAAACCTTTTTTATTTTTTTATTTATAGTGGTAGAAAGAGTACCCTGCTGCATCTGAACTTCAAACGATTTGGCCTTAACCATGTTAATGGTCCCAGATTATTGGTTAATAGAGAATCAAAGTCGATGTACCAATGAATCACGAAATGCTATGGTTCTTAAATATAATATGATTTTAAAAATTTATTCAGAAGTAATTCGCGGGATCATGCACTCTTTTCTTTACTAGTTATAATGAAAAAAAGTACAACTGGGTGAATCCAGCCTATCCTTGAAATAAACAACTCGCACACACTCCCTTTCCAAAAAAGATCAATACACCAAGGACTACGCTTAGATTTATTGGATTTGTTGCTAAAATATCGGTATTAACCCCGAAACTCCCGGCGGATGGCCAGTGACCCAAGGAAACGAAAGAATCGGTTACATTTTTCATATGATCTCCTATTTTATTTTAGATAGACTAAAAAAAAAGAACTCGGTTCTTTTTTTTATTCTATCACTTTGACTCCTTTTCCATTTATTCTATTCTATCATATTTATATTATTCTAATTCTATGTATTTTTTTTCAATTGAAAATTCCCAATAATAATAATTCTTATTAGAATTAGGGGGCAGGTTTCATGTCAATGGCAAAATAACTCATTTGTTGCAACACTCCCTTAAAACAATAAAAAGGTGTCTCTTGAACTAAGATAAGAAGGGGAAGGAAGAAAGCGAGTCAGTGTGATAATTCCTCATCCTCAAATTAATCCTTCCCGTGGATTATTGTCCCAACGAATACGAATAATTAATTGTAGGGGTGAAATGTGAAATCTTGATATAATTCGAAAAAGCGGGGAGTAAGTCCCAAGTCATAAAACGAAAATAAGAAAAAAAAATACAAAATTCTCATGTTTTTGTTTTATAGGATTAAACAAAGGGATTCGCAAATAAAAGTGCCAATGCTACAACCAGCCCATAAATTGTTAAAGCTTCCATAAAAGCCAAACTAAGCAATAAAGTACCTCGTATTTTTCCCTCTGCCTCGGGTTGTCTCGCGATACCTTCTACAGCTTGGCCCGCAGCAGTACCTTGACCAACTCCAGGTCCAATAGAAGCAAGCCCGACAGCCAACCCAGCAGCAATAACGGAAGCGGCAGCAATCAGTGGATTCATGATAAGTTCCTCGCACCAAAATAAAGAAATGGTTAATGATACAATCATCCAATGAATTTTGATTTAATTATATTATTCCATCGTTAAGATTCAACCTGCCGAAGTAACTAAGAACTCCGAATGGAAGTGAGAAGATTATTGAACCGTCAGAACCATTTCGATATCTTTTTTTTAGTTCCTATCCACTGGATTTTTGTGAATCCGCGCATACTTTGTTCTTCCATTTCTTTTTTCCAACCCATTCTTTGCTTTCAATTCTTCGTTTTTGTCTTTATTTTATCTCTCAATTCAGAGTCAAAGACGAAACAGAAGAACTCCTATTCTTCTATTGGAATCCCTATCTAAATCCACAATAGTAGGCTGGATTAGATATATTTTGAATTCGTATATAACTAGTCAATATCTAATATCCCATATACATGCGTTTCTTACATAATGTAAACCAACTATTCATATCTTAGATTCAATTGGATTCTAGAATTATTCCTCAAACTCAAAGGATAGACAAAAGCCGGCTTATAGCCAATTAGATTTCATATACCTAATTCTACCCCCCCCCCTTTTTTTTTTAGTTTTTCCTAATCGTTTTTTGAATATCGTTTTTTGTAAATTCGTCTCTTCTTTTTATTTATCATTATCTCGCAATCTAAACGGACGAATTCATTAGACTAAATCATTGCATAAAAATAAAAAATCAATATTTAGTATTTGATTGAGCTAAGTTCATGCAATTTTTTTTATTTATTAATAAAAAATTTATTTTGGTCAATCATTGAATTGAATGAAATTGACTGAAATGGGAATCATTCTATAGAAAGAACAGCTTTTTAAAATCATAGACCCCAATACATACCATAAAAATG